TCATCAAAAGAGAGGTCCCCTTTGAACCCAGAATAGATTTTCCTTGATACCTAACATAATGCATGAAAGGATCTTTGAACAACCGCAGGGTCATCACTGGAAAAGCGTTAGCAAACACTTCTATAAGACGTTCGATTTTTCCATAGAAATAGATTCGCTCAAGAAGGTCTTCCGAAGATAGGGATCGTAAATGAGAAGATTGGTTACAGAGAAAGACGAAGATAGATTCAGATTCACGTACATGAGAATTATATAAGAAAAAGAAGAATCTTTTATTTCTTTTTGAAAAAAAGGAACTGGATTTCTTTGGAGTAATAAGACTATTCCAATTATGAGACTGGTAGAGATAAAATCGTAGTAAATGCAAAGAAGAGGTATCTTTTACCCAGTATCGAAGAATTTGAACCAAGATCTCCAGATGGACGGGGTGGGGTATTAGTATATCTAACACATAATTAAAATGTGAAAAACTGTCCTCTAAAAAAGGAAATGTTGAATGAATTGAACGTAAATTCTTCCATTTTAGTCTCTCTTGCTCGTTCCCTTCTAGAAAAGCTAGTAATCGTAGAGAAAATGGAATTTCCACAATGACTGCAAATCCTTCTGATATCATTTGAGAATACAAATTATTGTTGCGCCCCCCAAATGGATTTTGGTTAGAATCATTCTCAGGAATAATTAAATAATTCTGTTGGTACATTCGAGGAATTAAACGTTTCACAATTAGTAAGCTGGATTTATTGTCCGAACCTTTAGTTTCTAACAAACTGGATATAGATCTATTTAAAACATGATTATGAGCAAGCGCATAAATATACTCCTGAAAGATAAGTGGATATAAGAAGTCGTGTTCGTGAGATCTAGCTAGTTGTAAAGATCTTTGGAATTCCTCCATTTTAAATTAGATTTGAACCAAAAAATAAAGGATTTTAGGGGTTATCAAATGATACATAGTGCGATACAGTCAAAACAAGGTATTATAGGGAGAAAAGAATAGATACCTCGGAGACAGGCAAACTTATCAATAGATTCTCGATCCTCTCTTGTTTCCATTTCATCGAATTGATTTATGTTCGTTATAGGATAACAAGATCGTTAGAAATCCTTTATTTTTTCAACCCACTCGCTCTTTTGATTTTGGAAAAATTTGGATTTATCAATATACTGCTTCTTCTACACACACATCTCCATTCCAGACTGGATCCATACTCCATACTAGAGAATGGCATTATAGTTAGGATTTATTCAAAAAATCGAGAATCCACTCATGGGAGAAGTCCTTCCCGCATCGGGCACTAATCTATTTTTAACGTCTAATTAGATCGGGGAATTATTCAAATTTAGAATAGAAGCTCGTTTCTTTTTCTTTCCCTATAATGAATTGAAACCTTAGCGCTTTATCCATTTATTCATTTGACCCAACTTCCAATTGTGTTCCGTTCCAAGAATTCAAACATTGTACCGATGCGGTAAGAATGAAATAGTCTCAGAACTCTCCATTGAAACGACATGCTATTTTTTCCACCCATTCCCCTTCAGGATCAGTCGTGATCTTCCAAACTTTACCGATAGTGTGGACGAATTTCTCGCTTCATCCAAGTATGTAAAAGATCCTAGCCGCACTTAAAAGCCGAGTACTCTACCGTTGAGTTAGCAACCCTAAGAAAATAATATAGATCTAGATGTAATATCTATATGTAATGGATAAGCAAAACAGAATATTAGATGTGTAGATGCAATCAAAATAAAAAAAATTAGAAATTATACGGGGTAATCAAACCATTAAACTAACAAAACAAAAACTCTACAAAAAGGAGATAAATTTCTATTTTTATAGACCTCGTATGTTATCCACTTTCTTCAATCAAAGAAGACCCCTTGGATCAAAACGAATCCAAAGAACCCATCATTTTATTTTTGAATGAAGTCAAAAATAAAAAACCTAGGGAACGGCAATAAATGGATCCACTTATCACACGATAAATTATATTTGTTCCATATACGCTTGTCAATAGAAATGTTGACAAGTGTAGTAAGGAAGACGTTTCACAAATTTCGGATTTCTTCAATCAATATAAGTGGAATAAGTAAGCTTAATTCCTTGTTTGTTATTTGTTAGGAGAGTTCGACTTCGATTGAAAACCATCCAATTGAAGGGAATGTCCGAAGTTTTTATTTCATTCCTAGGATAAAGAAAAAGGATTTTTATTTGATTTTGATAGAATACAAGATTCTATGGAAGCAATGAGAAAAAAAGAAATACAAATACAGCAAGAAAAAAGGAAATCTAACAAACTAGTAAAAAACAAAGTTATATACGGATCACTACCCTCTCTTTTTAGATTTCCCTTTTTCTTATATTTGATTAGTCAATTCAGATTATTTAATAATTAACAAATTATTATTTAATTAGAACGAAGTTCCTTAAAAACCTCTGCCTTGTTTAAAATAGCCTGAACAGTTCCTGTAGGTTGAGCACCTCTTTCAAGGAAATATAGAATAGCAGGAACGTTTAAATAAGTTTTATTCTTTATCGGATCATAAAAACCCACTTTCGAAAGATCTCTTCCCTCTCTTCGGAATCGAGCATCAATTGCAACGATTTGATAGACGGCTCATTGGGATCGATGTAGATGAACAATACCCCCCTAGAAACGTCTAGAAAGTTTTCGCCTGGTACGGCTCTCGAGAAAAAAACGATTTGCATTTGTGTCTCTATAAGGAATTCTAATAGATTAAATTAATATAGTAATAGCAAATGGGTCCAGAAAAGAAATAATCAACTCAACGAATATGAATGATTTTTTTTTTCAGAAAGTAATTTGCTTATTCCTTATTTGAAAAAAAAATCATTCATACACATAACCCCGGTTGGATTACTCTGAAATAGCTCAAAGGACAACCTTTAGGCAATTTCATTTAGTGAGCGGTCTTTCCCCCCCTTTTATTTGTCTATTTTAAAATCTATTTGGATTTGTATGCTTCATCCCGATGCAGTTATTGAGACAAGTATAAAGGGTGTTTCCTTCTTCTGGGATCCTTTATTTTTTAAAACTTCTTTATTTTTTAAAACTTATTGGGTTTAGATATTACTTCGGCGCTTTTGAATCCTTTCAAAATGGCAGCCACATACCCTTTTTTGTGATTTCTTTCTAGCAACGAATCATACGGGCGGTTGACTCCTACGGGATACACTTTGGATCGAAAAGGCTTTATGAATTCCAAAAAAATTTCCTTTTGAATTGGAAACTTGCTCGAATCGAATCCTTTCGATGTCGAAGATATACTTACGAAGTTGTTCGAATTTATTGATTGACAGTAACCATAGATCCTTGCCCCCGAGAAATGCATCAATACTTTTTACTCGAGCTCCATCATGGACGATTTATAGTACAACCCAACAAAAAAGTGAGGGGTTCTAGTGGAACAGAAAAAATGATGCCGCGGCAAGAGCACCTTCATTCCTATATTCTCTATAAAATGATGAGTGTAAGAATACGAATCCACTTCAGATATTCAATGGGTTTTTCCAAGTTGCTTTCTACCACATCGTTTCAAACGAAGTTTTACCATCCACTGCGGATCTCCGCCTCGGATCCGGACACACTTTCGGGGCTTTCGACGCTAGTAGTTGTTCATGAAGTCTCTTAGAAACACGCGAATGGGGCCTAACTACCTCATCAATAATTCCATATAATTTGGCCTTTTTTACATTCATAAATACATCCCTTTGCACGTGGTCCACTACAACCTCTGGGGGTTGACCCGTTTTTTCTATCAAAAGGCCTAGCATGCTGTTACGTACCATCCATAGTTCAACCGTGTCTAGGAAATTTTCTAGTGTTTGTTTAGGAGAAGGGCCACAAGCAGGCTCGTGGAGTAGTATCCTAGCGCGAGGGAACGCTAGGCGTTCGGGCATCAACCCTCCAGACAAGACCAAAGCTCCCGTTGAATAGGCTTTTGCTAAGCAGATTGCATGCACCTTTGCTTTGGCAGCGTCCATCGCATCAAAAATACCCAGTCCACCAATTAATGATCCGCCCGTACAATTGATCCACAAAAACTGATCTTTGGTATTATCGTCGTGATCGAGTACGAGTATACCACCTATAATAATATTCGAGAGTTCTGAAGTAAGCCTTTCGAGTAAGAACAGAAGTCTATTTCTAAAAAGGCGTCCGTGTATATACATGCGGGTTGGATCTGTTTGTTCAATATCTTCTAAAAATGATAATGCAAATGCTTTGGTAAGTCCAACAGGCATAATATTAAGATCACACAAAATATTTATTATAATAATTATAATATATAAATATATAAATTTATATATACTATTATATAAAATTATATAAAATAATTATAATATATAAATATATATATAAAATAGTATATATATATATTATATAAATTTATATATACTATTATATAAAATTATATAAAATAATTATAATATTATATATATAAATAAAATAGTATATATATATATTATATAAATTTATATATAATATTATATATATTATATAAATTTATATATAATATTATATATATTATATAAATTTATATATAATATTATATAATAATATTATATAAAATAAATTATAAATCGATACTAAGTAGAAAGAGAAATAGAATATATATATATATATATTATATAAATCTATATATAAATCGATATAAATAGAAAGAGAAATAGAATATATATATATATTATAAATCTATATATAAATCGATATAAATAGAAAGAGAAATATATATATATATAAAATAAAAAGTCACATTTTCTTATCTATTTAATATATCCCAACTCCTTTCCTAAAGCAAATTGTTTTCTTTCTATTCTAATACTAATATATAGTCTATCTAATATTCTATTCTAAGCTATTCTAATATTAGATAGACTCTAATATTAGAGTCTAAGCTATTCTAATATTAGAGTCTATCTAATATTCTACTAATATTCTATTCTAAGAATATTCAATAATATTTAATATTTTCAATATTGGCCTTTATCGTCTTTTATCCATATAAATTTTGAATACTTGACTCGTTGATTCTTTGTTTTTTTTCGTATCAACTGCACCCTTTCCGACTCAAAAGGTAGGCCTGTCTGAGTAGTTCTAACGAATTAGTCTATAACTAATCATTTCCTTGAATAATGACTAATTCGAATTCAAAATACATCTGATATGAAATCAAATCTGGAATAGCACTGTCAGAAACAACTTTCAAATGTCATTGAAATTCAAAAATGCAAAATCTGACTATCTAATATTAGCCATTATGGAATATATATATATATGAATATATTACTAGTATATTGTATGTACTAATACATTAATATTGATATTGTAATCAATAATTTGATAAAGATAAATTAGAAAGATCTATGAGCTGAGTATACATAATGTTTAATTAGATACTAAAATGATTATAGATAATCTTTACTATCCAAATGCAGAAATCAAAAAATAGAAATTGTATATCGCTATATTAATCTTTACTATTCCATAATATTCAAAATATCCAACGTTTTCCATAATATTCACATAATATTCACTGGTTGGTTCCATATTTATTTGAAATCCTATATTCTCTTTTTTCTATATAATTTTTTATATAATTATTTCTATAGAATTAAGAATAGCTAAGATTCCAATAGTGTATTGAATTCCTGTGGATATGCATATAAAATTTCTGTTAGGTGGGCCTGCTTAGCTCAGAGGTTAGAGCATCGCATTTGTAATGCGATGGTCATCGGTTCGATTCCGATAGCCGGCTTTCTCTAGTTATTCTATTTTTTACAACATGATTAATGATTTAGAATGTCATTTTGAGATCAAAGAATATTGAAAGAGTGCCTTCCCCATTTTCTAAAAGCAACCACTTTATTATGTTATAGGAACTTTCAACTATATCAAGAAAGTCAAGAAAGATATCTTTTTCCTTTTCTAATTCTAATTAGAATGCATATCATATAATTATCTATAATGTTTAATAGATATAATGATATGGACTAGAATGCGATGTGATATGTAATGGATATAATCGATAGATATAATAGAAGGGACCTGGCTATTTATCCAATTCATCTCATTTTTATTTCTAGTACAATCATTAAACTTCGCTTCATTTATCATTTAGTTCAGTTTCAGTGTAGGTTTATTCTGTAAAATAAAATTTCAAATACAAAAAGAAAATAAATAAGAATGAATTCTAAAATGAATTAGAAATTCTAAAATAAATAAGAGCAAGGAGTCTTTATGTCGCGTTATCGAGGACCTCGTTTCAAAAAAATACGCCGCCTGGGGGCATTACCAGGGCTAACTAATAAAAGGCCTAGAACTGGAAGTACTCTTAGAAACCAACCACGTCGGGCGAAAAAATCTCAATATCGCACTCGCTTACAAGAAAAACAAAAATTGCGTTTTCATTATGGTCTTACAGAACGACAATTAGTTAAATACGTCCGTATCGCCAGAAAAGCCAAGGGGCCAACGGGTCAAGTTTTACTACAATTACTTGAAATGCGTTTGGATAACATCCTTTTTCGATTGGGTATGGCTTCCACTATTCCCGGAGCCCGTCAATTAGTGAACCATAGGCATATTTTAGTTAATGGTCGTATAGTAGATATACCAAGTTATCGCTGCAAACCCAGAGATATTATTACAGTGAGGGCTGAACAAAAATCCAGAGCTCTGATTCAAAAGTCGTTCGATTCATCCCTTCATGAAGAATTGCCAAAGCATTTGACTATTCACCCATTCCAATATAAAGGATTAGTCAATCAAATAATAAATAGTAAATGGATCGGTTTGAAAATAAATGAATTGCTGGTCGTAGAATATTATTCTCGTCAGACTTAAACCTAACGAAAAAAAATGACAAGGGTTCAGACAATTTTGTTCCCTTTATGCGAAGGCAAAGTAAATGAACCTAAGAGAAAGAGAAATACGGGTTTGATCCGGAGTTCTCCCATTTATAGATCATAGACTATCTCCCGGCAGGGAGAGTTTCATTCCTGGTCTACCCCCTTCTTTACAAGATTTTATAGGACTGTCGGATATTGATATTTTATGTGTCACAGCAATTCGGAATCAATAATCTATATCAAGGAGGGGCTAACCATTGGAATAATGGTATCCATTCCTGTTGTTGTTAGTAAATTCGGTGAATTCAGTGAAGGGACGGAAAGAGAGGGATTCGAACCCTCGGTAAACAAAAGCCTACATAGCAGTTCCAATGCTACGCCTTGAACCACTCGGCCATCTCTCCTACATAACGATTATGGCCCAAAAACCGAGTGAATAGCGAGTCATTCATATGAATTGGATAGGTACGACCGGTCGCTTCTAACTATAAAAAATAGAAAATTGTTCATCAAAGTAAAATAAAGATCTTTTCGTCAAGGCTCGGGGATAAAGATCCAATTGTTTTCTTAGGAAAACGCTTAAATGCAAATTCAAAAAAAAATTCGATTCACAATTCCACAGATCTATT